TTTATATACATATATTTAAATACATGTGCATGTGATAGTTCATGTGAGTTTGGGTCTAATTAATTCACTATACTGGCATAAGTATATTTTCTGAAGGATATATTATGAGGTATGTGAGGAGTAATCGTGGGTGGTAGTGTTTATTAATTTACATGGTGTTGTGGGGGCATGTGTTTTTAGACGATTAATATTTATTTTATTGAGTGATGTCAGTAGGGGGATGTCTCTTTGTTGTACGTGCCTCAGAAAATACGGTCCAGTCGTTTGGGCTTATGGATCTATTTTTATATATGGGGTTATTTTTGTGGGTGGTAAATTAATTTTGGATTTTTGGTAAAATTTAAAATTTTAAAATGCTGGTAAATTGTTTATTATTATGTCCTGTAACCATTGACTGAATTACACCTTAGTGGTCGGGATGGGGGCCAAGACATTCAACCAGAGGCGCGATGACAGCATAAAGTCTGGCAAAGCACATTCAGGCGCCACAGGATGGTCGTTGGAATCCACCAGCCTACGGAAATGCTGAGGATTACATACCTTCCCCATGGAGGCACGCTGGCATGCTCCCGTGACGCGGTTAAGAGGGTGATAGCGCCACACCATCGTGATGTCTTATTTAAGGGGAACGTATGAGCGATCTTATTGTTATGGCCCTGAAGTAGGAACCAGATGTCAGATATAGTGCTAGTATAGCCAAGCCCTGTCTATATGGGCCCGGAGCGAGAAGAGCGGCAAATGTGGGCGGGTTGCTGGTTTCACGGAGGATGGTAGATTAAGAGACCAAACAATACCTGGGGGATATCCGTATGGAGGTAGACAAACCAAATAGAATGCGCTATGTACGATAAATGAGTTAATGTATGAATGTACTGTTATGGATTTGCGTGTTAGATGGCTTGTTCGTGTTCGGTGGCGTTGGAATGTGCGGTTAATTGCTAATGTATGATAGTTAGTGTGAGATTGCAGTACTTGCTTGTAAGCCTGTTGTGTACGTTGTTATGTAAGTTTTGACTGTATGTGCTATGTATAATTAAGCATTCTTAGTACTATGTATTATTCATGGGGACTGGCAATAATGCACTAATTACATAGGGGGTAAGGTATTTTATTGTATGTACTTATAGGGTACTTTATGGCAAAGCCTTCAATGATATACAAGTTAGTTAGTTGTTCAGGGGATAGTTTAATATAGAATATCAGCTTTGGGTGTTGATGGTAGAGTGAGAGATTCTTTCCCTGAGGTTGTCCTGGGGAGTAGGAGTTCTCCATTTCTGGTTTACAAGACCAGGGTATTGAATTGTACTACAAGGACAATTACCATTTAAGTAGTTTGTTTTCAATTAAGGTAGAGAGGGGGATGAGCGTAATAATAATTAGGAAGTATATGACTGATGCGGTTTGGCCGATGGTTACGAAAGGGTATTCGACTGGTTGGCCTCCAATTCATGTGAGTGTGATTAGGTCAGCCACTAAGGCTCAGAATAGAATTTGGGCGATGGGTCGGAACTTTATGCTTTGTTGTTTGGATAGATGTAGGGTAGGAAAGGCTACTAAAATTAGGATAGATAGTACTAGGGCCAGGACGCCTCCAAGCTTATTAGGGATAGACCGTAAGATTGCGTATGCGAATAGGAAATATCATTCTGGTTTGATATGTGGTGGGGTGTTAAGAGGGTTGGCTAATGTATAATTGTCCGGGTCGGTTAAGAGGTCAGGTGAGAATAAGGTTAGGTTTATTAAGCATAGGAGAAGAAGAATTAAACCAAAAATGTCCTTGATTGTATAGTAGGGGTGAAATGTGATTTTATCTGGGTCTGATGTTATTCCTGATGGATTACTTGACCCTGTGTCATGCAGAAATAATAGGTGAATAGTTGCTAGGGCTGCAATAATAAAGGGTAAGATAAAGTGGAAAGTAAAGAATCGTGTAAGGGTGGCTTTGTCTACTGAGAAACCACCTCAGATTCACTCTACAAGACTGGACCCGATATAGGGGATGGCTGATAGAAGGTTTGTGATGACTGTAGCCCCTCAGAATGATATTTGGCCCCATGGGAGGACGTAACCTATGAATGCTGTGGCTATAGTTGTAAGTAGTAGGATAATACCTACGTTTCAAGTCTCCAGAGAAAGGAAGGATCCATAATATAAGCCTCGGCCGACGTGTAGGAAGAGGCAAATAAAGAATATGGAAGCACCGTTGGCGTGTAGGTAGCGGATTATTCATCCGTAGTTTACGTCTCGGGCAATATGGGCAACTGAAGAGAAGGCGGTTGAAGTGTCTGGTGTATAGTGTATAGCTAGGAATAGGCCTGTGGCGATTTGAATAATTAAACAAATGCCTAAGAGTGAACCAAAATTTCATCAAGCAGAAATATTGGATGGTGAGGGTAGGTCAATGAGTGAGTTGTTGATGATTTTTGCTAGTGGGTGTGTTTTGCGAGGGGTGGTCATTATGATTCTTATAGTTGAAATACAACAATGGTTTTTCATATCATTAGTCATGGTTATAGTCCATGTGGGAATAATGACATATGTTTTATTTTCATTAAGTATTATTTTGGTAATGGGGTTTGTGGGGTTTTCTTCTAAACCTTCGCCTATTTATGGTGGGTTGGTGTTGATTTTTAGTGGCGCTGTGGGTTGTGTAATAACGTTATATTTTGGTGGGTCTTATATAGGACTTATGGTTTTTTTAATTTATTTGGGTGGTATAATAGTTGTTTTTGGTTATACTGCGGCGATAGCGATTGACGAGCATCCTGAGACGTGGGTGTCGAGTGCTGATATCTTTGGAATTTTTATCTTGGGTTTGATGATGGAGGTGATTATGGTAGCTTTGTTGGGAGGTGATTTTAGTAAGACGGTAGAAGTTACTGTCAATTATAAGACAGTGTCAAGTTGAATAATTTATGAGGGTGATGGGCCGGGGCTAATTCGTGAGGATCCTACAGGTGCTTCTGCTTTGTACAATTATGGTGTTTGAGTTGCTCTAGTTACTTGTTGGGCGTTGCTTATAGGCATGCATGTTGTGATTGAGCTTACTCGGGGCGGAGGTTAGATAGTTAAGAGTAGTGCTATGGTTGGTGGAATAAAAAATGATAAGAAGTAGAGTTTGATTAGGCCTTTTTGGGCTGATGTGGTTGTGGAGATTGAAACTTGGGTTTGTGTTGTTATTTTTGGTATAGATTTTTCTAGTCAAAATAGATCTAGTAGGGTCGAAGTAAAGTTTTGGCTTGCGGTTAGGCTTGAATGAGGATTTGAGCGGTGAGTGGTGGTTGAGTAGAAGCCTAGTATATTGGAGAAGTAGAAAGATTTTGTTGGGGTGCTTAATTTTATATTATTAGTTATGAGGTTAAGTTCTATTGCTACGAGAAGTCCTAGGATAGTTACACTTAGAGCTGCTAGTTTAAGGTAGTGTGGTATAGTGATTTGGGGGTATGAAGTAGGAGGAACGCAAGTAGAAATAAGAAACCCAGCGAAGATGCTACCAATTGCTAGGCGATTAATGGGGTTAATCAGTGAGGGGTTATTTTCATTGATTGAAGCGAGGGGTGTAAACCGAGGGTATCCTGTTAGGGCGAAGAAAATAATGCGTATGCTGTACATGGCTGTAAGGGAGGTTGCTAATAGGGTAATTGTAAGGGCTCAGGCGTTGGTATACGACGTGTTGGCGGTTTCAATGATTAAGTCTTTTGAGTAGAAGCCTGTGAGGAAAGGTATTCCTATTAGTGCAAGGCTGCCAATGATTAGGGAGGAGGCAGTAAATGGTAAGGTTTTGAATAGGCCTCCTATTTTTCGGATGTCTTGTTCGTTGTTGAGGCTATGGATGATAGAGCCTGCACATAGGAATAGTATAGCTTTGAAGAAGGCGTGGGTGCAGATGTGTAGAAAGGCTAAATGTGGTTGGTTAATGCCTACTGTTACTATTATTAGGCCGAGTTGGCTTGAGGTTGAGAAGGCTACGATCTTTTTTATATCATTTTGTGTCAAGGCGCAGATTGCTGTAAATAGGGAGGTTATGGCTCCTAGTGATAGTGTGAGTGTTTGAATAAGCGTGTTATTTTCGATTAGGGGATAGAAGCGGATTATTAGGAAGACTCCGGCGACGACTATTGTGCTAGAGTGGAGTAGTGCTGAGACTGGTGTAGGTCCTTCTATGGCGGAAGGTAATCATGGGTGGAGACCAAATTGGGCTGATTTTCCCGTTGCTGCTAGGAGGAGACTAATTAGGGGGAAGGAGTCTGGGTTGGGGTTGAGGATAAATATTTGTTGGAGATCTCATGAGTTAGAATGTAGAAAGAATCATGCTATTGCTAGGATAAATCCGATGTCTCCAATGCGGTTGTATAAGATTGCTTGTAGGGCTGCTGTATTGGCGTCTGTTCGGCCGTGTCATCAGCTGATTAGTAGGAAGGATATAATGCCTATTCCTTCTCACCCAATAAAGAGCTGGAATAGGTTGTTAGCGGTAATTAGAATTAATATTGTGATAAGGAAAATGAGTAGATATTTGAGAAATTGGTTGATATTTGGGTCTGAGCTTATATATCATGTTGAGAATTCTACAATTGATCAGGTTACAAATAATGCTACAGGGGTAAATATTATGGAGAAGAAATCTAATTTGAAGTTTAGTGATAGTTTAATAGTTTGGATTGTCATTCAGTGTCAGTTTGAGATTATTGATTCTTGGCCTGTGAAAATAAATATAGTCATGGTTACAATGCTAATGGTGAAAGCATAAGTAATAGTTAGCTTTACATAATGTGGATATAGGGGGTTTTTGTTGGGTTTAATTAGGGTAATTATGATTGGTACTATTAGGGGAATTAGCATTATTAATGTTATGGAGGAGAGCATTTTTACTTTTATTTGGAGTTGCACCAATGTTTTTGGTTCCTAAGACCAATGGATAACTGCCATCCTTTAAAAGTTAAGAAAGCCGAGTTGTTAAGCTTGGGGGCATGAGTTAGCAGTTCTTGCATACTTTCTCGGTAGATAAGAAGTTGTGGGCTTCTATTGTTAGACTCACAATCTAATGTTTTGATTAAACTATAACTACAGGGTGTCAGCCCTATGATCGCTTTGGGATTTATAGTTAGAAGGAGTATTGGTGTCATATGTATAAACATTAGTTTATTTTCTCGTTGAAAAGAAGGTTTGACATTGCTAGTGCTATATGTTAGTGGTCCTCGTTGTGTTGAGGTAAACATATGGAGTGAGTATAGGGCTGTGATTAATATGTTAAATCCTGTAAATATAATAGTAAAGTTGGATCAAGAGAAGGAGGCTAAAATTGTGAATAGTTCTCCTATTAAGTTAATGGTGGGGGGTAGGGCAAGATTAGCGAGGTTTGCTAGGAGTCACCAAAGAGCCAGTAGTGGGAATAGCGTTTGGAGGCCTCGGGTAAATATTATAGCTCGACTGTGAATTCGTTCATAGTTTGAGTTTGCTAGGCAGAATAATAGGGATGAGGTGAGTCCATGGGCGATTATGATAATTGTTGCGCCAGTGAGGCTTCAGGGGGTTTGAATGAGGATTGCTAAGATGACGAGAGCTATGTGACTTACAGAGGAATATGCAATGAGTGATTTTAGATCAGCTTGTCGTAGGCAGATACAGCTAGTCATAGCTATTCCTCATAAGGACAAGATTAGGAAGGGGTAGCTTATTTTTTCTGTCAGGGGACCAAGGATGGGGGTGATTCGTATCATGCCATAGCCACCAAGTTTTAGTAAGATTGCTGCAAGTACTATTGAGCCAGCAATTGGAGCCTCAACGTGGGCTTTAGGCAATCATAGGTGAAGTCCATATAACGGTATTTTAACTATAAAGGCTATTATGCACCCTAATCATGTGATATTGTTAGTTCATGAGAATAGGATCTCTTTGGTGTTAGTTATAATTAGCATGTTTAGTGATCCTAGGTTAGATAAGTAGTAGAGGAGCGTAATAAGTAATGGTAGGGATCCTGCTAGTGTATAGAATAAGAAGTATGAGCCAGCATTAAGGCGTTCAGGTTGGTACCCTCAACGAGTAATAATGATCAGAGTAGGAATTAGGGTGGTTTCGAATAGGATGTAAAATAGGAATAGTTCTGTGGCTGTGAATGTTATGATTAGGGAGATTTGTAGAATAATTAGTATGGAGATGTATAATTTTTTTCGTATAAGGGGGTTATTGTACAGGTGTTGTTGGGTTGCTAGAATTATTAGGGGCAGTAGTCAGACTGTTAGGGTTAAGAGGGGTGATGTTAGTGGATCTGAGAATGAAGTCAATGATAGGTTGGATAAGTTGTTTGGTATATATAGGAGTAGTGGGGTGATAGCACTAATTAGTAGGCTGCAAGTCATTATGTTAATTCATATTATATGATTTTTTGAGAGTCATATTGTTGGAAGAAGCATAATTGTGGGTATAATAATTTTTAGCATTGTAGTAGGTTTAAGTTTTGTACATAGTCTAGACCATATAGGTTTGAAATTAAGACTAATAGGGCTAGGCCCACTGCGGCTTCACATGCGGCAAATACTAGAAGGGTGATGGGTATTATACATATTAGTGTGAAGTGTATGCTTAAGGTTGTTAGTGTGGTTATAATGAATAGTGATAGTATTATACCTTCCAAGCATAGTAGGGATGATATTAGATGGGATCGATAGATCAGCAGTCCTAGTAGAGATATGAAGTATGCTAGTGTGGCGTTAATATAGATGAAGGGCACTTGGTAAATATGATTTATCATAATCTAATGAGTCGAAATCATTTGTTTTAATTAAACTATTTACCAATTCGATTCAATCTAGTCCTTTTTGAGTTCACTCGTAAGCCAGTCCTACTGCCAGAATGACGATTAGAGCAAGAATTATATTGATTGTTAGTATTAGGTTGTTTGTTTGGGTTGCTCATGGTAGCGGTAATAATAGGGCAATTTCTAGGTCAAATAGGAGGAATGTAATAGCGATTAAGAAGAATTTCATGGAAAAGGGCAGGCGGGCTGAGGTTGTAGGGTCAAATCCGCATTCGTAGGGGTTAAATTTTTCTGTATAAATATTTAATTGTGGAAGTCAGAATGTGATAGTGATTAGTACTAGGGCTAAAAGAATGTTGGTTGTTAGGGTCAATATAAGGTTTATTACTCTCTCTCAAATTTATTGAGACTTATTGATTGGAAGTCAATGGTACTGTTTATACTAAGGGAGTAAGATCCTCATCAATAAATAGAGATATAGAGGAATAGTCATACTACGTCTACGAAGTGTCAGTATCATGCAGCGGCTTCAAAGCCAAAGTGGTGGCTGGTTGTGAAGTGGTATAGTTGCTGGCGAATAAGGCAGGTAATTAGAAATGTAGTACCAATGATGACGTGGAGGCCGTGGAAGCCTGTGGCTACAAAGAATGTTGATCCATAGATTCCGTCAGAGATTGTAAAGGAGGCTTCAGAATACTCTGATATTTGTAGGCATGTGAAGTAGATGCCTAGTGCGATGGTTATAGCTAGTGCTTGGGTCGATTCTTCTCGGTTAGCTTCTATTAGGCTGTGGTGTGCTCAGGTGATTGTAACTCCTGATGCTAGTAGAATAGCTGTGTTTAGTAGTGGCACCTCCATTGGGTTTAGAGGGAAAATACCTGTTGGTGGTCAATGTCCTCCTGTTTGTGGAGTTGGGGCGAGACTGGAGTGGTAGAACGCTCAGAAGAAGCCGGCAAAAAAGAAAACTTCTGAAATGATGAATAAGACTATTCCATATCGTAGGCCCTTTTGAACGGGGATAGTGTGGTGACCTTGATATGTACTTTCTCGTACAACATCGCGTCATCATTGGAATATTGTTATTGCGCTGGCTAATAATCCAGTGGCTAGGAGAAGACTATGGTAGAAGTGAAATCATATAATTAGGCCAGAGGTTAGTAGGAAGGCTGATAGGGCTCCTGTTAATGGTCAAGGACTTGGGTTCACTATGTGGTAGGCGTGTGTTTGGTGTGTCATTATGAGTTATTATGTAGATATAGGCTAACTAGTAGTGTGAAAACGTAGGCTTGAATTAGGGCGACTCCTAGTTCTAGTGTGATTAGTAAAATAATAATGATTACTGTAATAACAGAGGAAGATAGATAAATAGATATAAGGGTTAGTGTGGTGTCTCCTAATAGGTGTATTAATAGATGGCCTGCTGTGATGTTGGCTGTCAGTCGTACGGCCAGTGCGATTGGTTGAATAAAAAGGCTGATTGTTTCAATAATGATTAGCATAGGGATAAGGGGGATGGGTGTTCCTTGGGGTAGGAAGTGAGCAAGGGATGTTTTTGTTTTAAATCGAAGTCCTATTAGTACGGTGGCTAATCATAGTGGAATTGCTATGCCTAGATTTATTGATAGTTGAGTCGTTGGTGTAAATGCATAAGGTGTTAGTCCGAGAAGGTTATTCAAGGCGATGAAAGTGATCAGGGCTAAAAGTATTAGGGATCATGTTCGTCCTTTAGTGCTATGGGTTAATATTATTTGTTTTAGTGTAAGTTGAATCAATCATTGTTGAAGAGAGGAGAACCGGTTGTTGATTAGTTTATTAGAGGGTATAATTAGTATAGTGGGAAATAGAATAATTAATGTGATCAGGGGGATTCCTAAGATTACTGGTATGTTGAAGGAGGCAAATAGATTTTGGTTCATTTTAGTTCTCAGGTTGTCTTATGTTTTTGTGTTTGGATTAATTTTGACGACGGGGTGATATGGAAGGTAAAATTCAGTATTTTTAGTTGAATAATATAGAATAGGGTTGCAACTATTGATAGAATCACCATTGGTCATGGTGATATATCTAGTTGAGGCATTCACTGTAGAGAGGGATATACTCTCGATCTTTAACTTAAAAGGTTAATGCTAAATAGCTTTACAGTGATACGATGTATAAGTATGAGGCTCATACTTCGAAGTCTTGGAAGTAGATAAATTCTAGGACGATGGGTATAAAGCTGTGGTTTGACCCGCAGATTTCTGAGCATTGTCCATAAAACAGGCCAGGTCGTATAGAGGCTAATATGGCTTGGTTTAGGCGTCCGGGGATTGCATCTGTTTTGACACCTAGTGATGGAACAGCTCATGAGTGTAAGACATCTTGGGATGAAATTAACATACGGATATCTGCTTCTATTGGAAGAGTTGTTCGATTGTCTACTTCAAGAAGTCGAAATTCACCTGGTTCAAGAAAGTATGTGGGTGTAATATAGGAGTCGAAGGCTAAGTCTACATAGTCTGAATATTCGTAGCTTCAGTATCATTGGTGGCCAATTGCTTTAAGTGTTAAGTAGGGTTTGTTAAATTCGTCTGTCATGTACAGGATACGTAAGGATGGGAGGGCAATCATAATTAGGATAATTGCAGGTAGGATGGTTCAGACTATTTCAATTTCTTGAGCATTTATGGTACTGGTGTGGGTTAATTTTGTAGTTAGTATTAGGGAGATAATATATAATACTAGTGAGCTAATTAGGAAAATAATTATAAGGGCATGGTCATGGAAAGCGATAAGTTCCTCTATGATTGGAGATGTAGCGTTTTGTAAACCTAGTTGGGCTGGATGGGCCATTAAGATATATAGGGGTTTAATCTATAATTTAACTTTGACAAAGTTATGTAATTATTTTACTAATATCTTATTGAAAAAGTCATAGGGTCTATGGGATTGGCTTGAAACCAATTTTTGGGGGTTCAAATCCTTCCTTTTTTCGCTTAGAGCTTTTACATATGTGGATTCTTCAAATGTGTGATAAAGAGGGGGACATCCATAGAGTCACTCTAGGTTAGTGGTTAGTTGCTCAATGGCTAGGACTTTCCGTTTTGAGGAAAAGGCCTCTCAGATTATAAAAATTATTAGGATTACTGCTGTTAATGAAATAAATGAGCCTACGGATGAGATGATATTTCATGTAGTGTACGCATCTGGGTAATCTGAGTATCGTCGGGGTATTCCAGATAAACCGAGGAAGTGTTGTGGAAAGAAGGTTATGTTTACACCTACAAATATAACGGTAAAATGAATTTTAGCGTAAGTGTGGTTAAGTGTATAACCTGAGAATAGTGGGAATCAGTGGATAAAGCCCCCTATGATAGCAAACACGGCCCCCATAGATAATACATAGTGAAAGTGGGCTACTACGTAGTATGTGTCGTGTAGGACAATGTCTAATGATGAGTTGGCTAGTACAATTCCTGTGAGTCCTCCTACGGTAAAGAGAAAAATAAAGCCTAGGGCTCATAGTATTGCAGGGGATCATTTAATATTGCCACCATGCAGTGTGGCCAATCAACTAAATACTTTTACTCCGGTGGGGATGGCAATAATTATGGTAGCTGATGTGAAGTATGCACGTGTGTCTACATCTATTCCTACTGTAAATATATGGTGAGCTCATACGATAAATCCTAGGAAACCGATAGATATCATAGCTCATACCATTCCCATGTACCCGAATGGTTCTTTTTTGTTGGAGTAATATGTTACGATATGTGAGATTATTCCGAAGCCAGGTAGGATAAGAATATATACTTCAGGGTGACCAAAAAATCAGAATAGGTGTTGATATAAGACTGGGTCTCCACCACCGGCGGGGTCGAAAAAGGTAGTGTTGAGGTTACGATCAGTCAGTAGTATGGTAATTCCGGCGGCTAAGACTGGAAGGGATAGAAGTAGCAGAACTGCTGTGATAAGGACGGATCAGACAAACAGGGGTGTTTGATATTGGGTTATAGCTGGGGGCTTTATATTAATAATTGTTGTGATGAAGTTAATGGCCCCTAGAATGGAAGAAATACCTGCCAGGTGTAGTGAAAAGATAGTTAGATCTACAGAAGCTCCTGGGTGTGATATATTTCCTGCTAGGGGTGGGTAAACTGTTCAGCCAGTTCCAGCACCGGCTTCTAAGGTCGAGGATGCTAATAGAAGTAGTAGGGATGGAGGTAGGAGTCAGAAGCTTATATTATTTATTCGGGGGAATGCTATGTCGGGGGCACCAATTATTAGGGGGACAAGTCAGTTTCCAAAGCCTCCAATTATAATCGGTATAACTATGAAGAAGATTATGATAAATGCGTGGGAGGTAACGATAACATTATAAACATGGTCGTCTTCTATTAAACTTCCGGGTTGACCTAGTTCCGCTCGAATTAAGAGACTTAGGGCTGTTCCTACGGCCCCTGCTCATGCGCCGAATAGTAGGTATAGTGTTCCGATGTCTTTGTGGTTGGTTGAAAATAGTCAGCGATTTATGAACATAGGTAGGGGTAAAATGGCTGAGTAAGCATTAGACTGTAAATCTAAAGACAGAGGGAGATCCTCTTTTTGCCAGCTCCGAGGTGATTTATCATATTGAATTGCAAATTCAAAGAAGCAGCTTCAACCCTGCCGGGGCTTCTCCCGCCTTTTTTCCCTTACGGCGGGAGAAGTAGATTGAAGCCAGTTGATTAGGTTGTTTAGCTGTTAACTAAATTTTTGTGGGTTAAAGTCCCATCAGTCTAGAAAGGGCTTAGCTTAATTAAAGTGATTGATTTGCGTTCAGTTGATGCAAAGTAGAGTTTTGCAGTCCTTAGGGTAGTGCAGAAATTAAGTACAGACTACTTACTGAGGGCTTTGAAGGCTCTTGGTCTTATTAACCTAAATTTCTAGGCTATTAGTATTAATGGGGTTATAGGTAATAGAAGGATGGAGGATACTATAAGTGGGGGGAGAAGTGGTGCGGGTTTTATATGTTTTAGTTGTCAGTTGATTTTTGTGTTGTTGGATGTGGGGAATATTGTTATTGAGATGGCGTATGTTAAGCGTATATAAAAGTATAGGTTGATTAGTGTTAACAAAGCTATGGTGAGAGGTATGATGAGGTTATTATTTTTTGTGAGTTCTTGTATAATGGCGAATTTGGGGGAGAAGCCTGTTAGTGGGGGTAAGCCTCCTAGCGATATTATTATTAGTGGGATTATAGGTATTATTCATGTGATTTTGTTTCAGGTGTGTGATAGTGATAGTGTTGTTATGTTTGAGTTTAGGTAGAAAGTTATAAATGTGGAGATTGTTAGGAAAATATAGATGAGTAAGGTTAGGGTGGTGATGCTTGGGTTATAATATAGTACTGCTATCATTCAACCTATGTGGGTAATTGATGAGTAAGCTAGGATTTTGCGTAGTTGTGTTTGGTTTAGTCCCCCTCAGCTTCCGACTATGATAGATAAAATTGAGGCTATCAATAGTACATAGATGTTAATTGATGGGAAGATTTGTAATATGATTGATAAGGGGGCTAGTTTTTGTCATGTAAGAATGAGTATAGCGGGGATTAGGGGGGTGCCTTGGGTTACCTCTGGAAGTCAGAAGTGTAGGGGGGCTATTCCTAGTTTTATTATCAGGGCAATTATCATTATTGTAGCAAGAACTTGGTTAAGGGATGGATTAATTGTTCATTGTCCGGAGAGTAGGTTATTTAGGCAAATGGCTATTAGTAATAGCATGGATGCGGTTGCTTGTGTTAGAAAATATTTGGTGGCTGCTTCCGTAGAGCGGGGACTTGTGTTTTTGATTAGTATAGGTACGATAGCTAGCATATTTAGTTCTAGGCCCATTCAGATGAGGAATCAATGTGAGCTTAGGACTGTAATTATGGTTCCCATTATAATAGTGAAGGAAATAATAAGGTAGGCTAGAGGGTTGATGTTAGTACGGGAAGGGTTTAACCAACATTTTCGGGGTATGGGCCCGATAGCTTGTTTAGCTGACCTTACTATTTAGGATGTGGTGTAATGGGTAGCACGGAGAGTTTTGAGTTCTCAGGCATGGGTTCAACTCCTATATTCCTAGAAATAAGAGGGTTTAAACCTCTATAATTTACTCTATCAAAGTAACTCTTTTGTCAGACATATTTCTTATGTTTGGGGTGGGATGCCGGATGTTAGAGCTGGTATTGAAATATATCATATACATAGTGCCAGTGTGAGTGGCAAGAAGTTTTTTCATAGGAGATGCATAAGTTGATCGTAGCGGAATCGAGGGTATGCTGTTCGAATTCATAAAAATAGGCTAGTTAATAGAAGGGTTTTGATTATGAAACTTATGGTATAGAGTTCTGATGTAGTTATGTTGTAGGGTGTGGCTAAAAAGATAGTGGTAGTTAGGGCGTTTATTATAATAATATTTATATATTCTGCTATAAAGAATAGAGCGAATGAACCTGCAGCATATTCAATGTTGAATCCTGAAACTAGTTCTGACTCGCCTTCTGTTAAATCGAATGGAGCTCGGTTGGTTTCTGCTAGTGTAGAAATGAATCATATTATTGCTAGAGGTCATGATGGCAATAAAAGCCAGGAGTGTTCTTGTGTTGTGATGAGTGAATGCAGATTGAATGAGCCACTCATTAATAGGGTTGATAGCAGGATAATAGCTAGGGTGACTTCATATGAGATTGTTTGGGCTACTGCTCGTAATGCGCCAATTAGTGCGTAGTTTGAGTTGGAAGCTCATCCAGATCATAGGATTGAATATACGGCTAGGCTTGATGTTGCTAGTATAAATAGGAGGCCTAGGTTGAAATTGATTAGAGGGTGTGGTATTGGAAGGGGGCTTCATAGTAGGAGAGCGATGGATAGAGCTAGGGTTGGGGCAATTATGTACAGGGTTGTGGCGGATGTGGTGGGTAGTAGGGGTTCTTTTGTGAAGAGTTTTATTGCATCAGCAATTGGCTGTAGTATGCCGTAGGGGCCTACAATATTAGGACCTTTGCGAAATTGTATGTAGCCTAAGATTTTTCGTTCTATGAGTGTTAAAAATGCTATAGCAATTAGGGCAGGGATGACTAGTAGTAGTAGATTTAATATAAACACGTTGTTAAGAAGAGGAGTTGAACCTCTGGTTGTAAAGTTTTAAGTTTTATGCAATTGCCGGGCTCTGCCATCTTAACTAGCCCTGTTCTTGGGTTGGAATGGTAATTTGTTAAATTGAGACAATAATCATTTGATTTATGAGGGCGCTTTATGAAGTAGGCTCTATTTCTCTTATCCTTTCGTACTGGGAGAAATATTTAATAGATAGAAACCGACCTGGATTTCTCCGGTCTGAACTCAGATCACGTAAGACTTTAATCGTTGAACAAACGAACCTTTAATAGCGGCTGCACCATTAGGATGTCTTGATCCAACATCGAGGTCGTAAACCCTATTGTCGATATGGACTCTAGAATAGGATTGCGCTGTTATCCCTAGGGTAACTTAGTCCGTTGATCAAGTTATTGGGTCAATGGATGTAATGAGTTTACTTAGACTGGTGAAGTCTTGGTGTGTGTCTTTCGGAGGTTATATTGTACTCCGAGGTCACCCCAACCAAAATTTATAATACATGTACGGTGAGTTGATGCCTATTGGTTTTTGAATTATTAGTTTGTATTATTAAATTGAAGCTCCATAGGGTCTTCTCGTCTTATTTGGTTATATCCGCCTCTTCACGGATAGGTCAATTTCACTGATTAGAAGTAAGAGACAGTTAAACCCTCGTGTGGCCATTCATACAAGTCCTTATTTAGAGAACAAGTGATTATGCTACCTTTGCACGGTCAGGGTACCGCGGCCGTTAAACGCATGTCACTGGGCAGGCAGTGCCTCTAATACTAATAATGCTAGAGGTGATGTTTTTGGTAAACAGGCGGGGTTAGAGTTTGCCGAGTTCCTTTTACTTCTTTTAATCTTTCCTGGGTGCATGCCTGTGTTGGGTTAACAGTTTGGGTAAAAGTTATGTTAAGTTATAGTATATAATAATTGGGCTGTTAACTGACAGTAGTTGTTTCGGTCTGAAATAAGCTTATGCGTGGAGAATGTCTTCATGTTACTTATATTAACATTGTTACTTCTATTGAGTAATAGATTGGTCCAATGTGTTTTAGGAGTTCGGTAGGATGAGTAGGATTAAGAATAGTAATGCATTGAGCTTGAACGCTTTCTTAATTGATGGCTGCTTTTAAGCCAACTATAGTAGTGGGATATCTTACTCTCTATAAAAGGTTATTTCCTAGGATCTAAAGAGCTGTCCCTCTTTAGATTAACGATTAAATTTACGGATGGATTCTGGAACTCTGTAAGTAAATTTAAGGTTGAACTAAGATTCTGTCTTGGACAACCAGCTATCACCAAGCTCGGTAGGTTTGTCGCCACTACCCATAGATTGTCCCACTATTTTGCCACATAGATGGGTGTGCTCTTTTAGCTATCTTTGGGTAGCTCGTTTGGTTTCGGGGGGCATTGTTAAAGTTCTCTGTACAAAGTTATTTCTAGTTAATTCATTATGCGAAGGTAAAAGGATTCGTCTTTGCTTTTTTATGCTTTGTTAGGTTTTTATCTTTCCCTTGCGGTACTATATCTATTGCGCCTAAATGTAATTTCTATCGCCTATACTTTTGTAGCAGGTAAATGATTTAGTTGTTGCGATTAAATATTATAGTTATATAAGGTGTTGGGCTAGGGTTGGCTCAAAGTGATCATTTTAGATGAGATCTTCCGGGTGTAAGCCGGATGCTTTGGTTTAAGCTACGCTTTGATTCGTCCAAGCGCACTTTCCAGTACGCTTACCATGTTACGACTTATCCCCTCTATATCAGTGCATAGTAGTTTGTAATCAATGTACTTCTGTGTGATGTTTGAGGAGGGTGACGGGCGGTGTGTGCGTGCTTAATGGCCTTGTTTCAATCAAGCTCTCTATTCTTGATTTACTGCTAAATCCACCTTGGGCCTTTAGATTTCATAAAGGCTATCGTATAATCTTCTAATTTAGAAAATGTAGCCCATTTCTTTCCACTTCATTGGCTGCACCTTGACCTAACGTTTTTATGATAATACTCCTGCTTACTTTACGATCTTTAAGGAGTTTGCTGAAGATGGCGGTATACAGGCTGATGGCAAGAGGTGGTAAGGTTTATCGGGGTGTATCGATTATAGAACAGGCTCCTCTAGACGGATGTAAAGCACCGCCAGGTCCTTTGAGTTTCAAGCTATTGCTTGTAGTGTTCTGGCGAATAATTTTGTTAATTAAGTTATTGAGGTTTAGGGCTAAGCATAGTGGGGTATCTAATCCCAGTTTGTGCCTTAGCTATGGTGTATTCAGGGTACTAAAGCCACTTTCGTAGAATATTTCACTATAACCAGTGTTTTTTACGACTTAGTTACAGGTTAGCTTTATTTTAAGTATATTCTTAAACACTCTTTACGCCGTGTTTTATTAACTTGAGTTAATCGTATGGCCGCGGTGGCTGGCACGAAATTGACCAACTCTAATGGTCAGTATAACTTAGTTAAACTTTCGTTTATTGCTAAAGGTTTGTCACTGCTGTTTCCCGTGGGGGCGTGGCTGAGCAAAGTGTTTTGAGCTGCATGTGTGCGTGCTTGATACTCGCTCCTCATGTTACGGTGGTTTGAGGGCATTTTCACAGGACTGTGGATACTTGCATGTGTAATTTTACTGAGAGCTAATAGAAAGGCTAGGACCAAACCTGTATGTTTATGGGGTAATTATTACCCGTCTAGACATTTTCAGTGTCTTGCTTTAAATATTAAGCTACATTAAC